TTTCTAAGAAAAAATAAAAGAAAATCTTATCTGCCCAATCATTGCACATTTCAATTTTAATTCTAGGGATTCTGCGCACAAATACAAGTGGTCTTTAACTACATATATATCTCTTACCATAATCATAATGTATTACAATATGGAATAAAAAAAAAAAGGAGGCTTTTCAATGCGAGATCTAAAAACATATCTTTCCGTGGCACCGGTATTAAGTACTCTATGGTTCGGGTCTTTAGCAGGTTTATTGATAGAAATCAATCGTTTATTCCCAGATGCGTTGACATTTCCTTTTTTTTAATTCTAGTTATTGAAATGGAACGGGGTGAAGAAGATTAGAGATAAAATCAAATATTTGTGACTAATCCCCTCTTTTCTTTTTTTTATAATTAGATAGAATAAGGGAGGAAAAATAAAGAAAAAGGTGGATTTAACCTCAGTGAAACTTGGGTTCAGGATCCAATTACAATTAAATTAATAATAATACAAAAGAAAACAGAAATGGAAATGTATCTAAGGTAAGAGTATCATACAATACAAGATAAGTAAATGAAATACTGTACTGTGATTAGCAATATAATTAGAAATTAGTGTATTACTTATTATTTACTATATTAATTGCAACAAAATCTTTATTTTATAATTTTCTTTTTAGCGGTTAGCAACTTCTATTTTTTTGTTCCTTGCTTCTTATTCGCTTCGGGTCGGAAAATAGAAAAGTTGGTTGAATCAAAAACCAAAAGGAGGTTCATGGCCAAGGGGAAAGATGTACGAGTAAGGGTTATTTTGGAATGTACTAGTTGTGTTCGAAACGGTGTTAATAAGGAATTAAGGGGTGTTTCCAGATATATTACTCAAAAGAATCGACACAATACACCTAGTCGATTGGAATTGAGAAAGTTCTGTCCCTATTGTTACAAACATAGAATTCATGGGGAGATAAAGAAATAGATCGAACCGACTGTTTGTGTGTCACCCTTGAAAGGAAAGGAACATGAAAAAATAATATAGATATATATCTATATTATTTCATATATATAAATAGAAATAAATACAAATAAATAAATCTAAATATAGCTAAACCAAATCCTATTAATTAATTCTATCAATCAATTTTTGATTTCATCGAAATGGGATTTTTATTTTAGGGATAAGGAATAAACAAATTATGGATAAATCCAAGCGACTCTTTCTTAAATCCAAGCGATCTTTTCGTAGGCGTTTGCCCCCGATCCAATCGGGGGATCGAATTGATTATAGAAACATGAGTTTAATTAGTCGATTTATTAGTGAACAAGGAAAAATATTATCTAGACGGGTGAATAGATTGACCTTAAAAGAACAACGATTAATTACTATTGCTATAAAACAAGCTCGTATTTTATCTTCGTTACCTTTTCTTAATAATGAGAAACAATTTGAAAGAAGTGAGTCGACCGCTAGAACTACAGGTCTTCGAACCAGAAAAAAATAGGCTTGGCTTATTCTTCAATTGAATCAAAATTCCAATTCGAACTCAAACATAGATAGATGGGTTTTTTGTTCAAAAAATCCGAGAAGCAGTCGTGCCGTAAGAAAAAAAAAAAGAATCGGGGAAGAAGAATAAATCTTTTTTTTTATTGAGAGTGTTCGCTCATTTGGAAGACTTTATCATATTATCTTATACTAATTTCTACTCTACCTTCCTGGAGTTAATTCTCCAGAGAACTCCATTTCTATGACGGATTCCTTCCCATTTCCTTATTTTATGATCTCATTGGAAATCATATAAAGACAATTCCTATTTGATATAGCTATTTGTGCAAGTATTTTACGATTAAGAAGTAACTGCGCCTTATACAGATTGTGTATTAATCTACTATAAATATAGGATACCCGATTCCCGCGAATTACTGCATTTATTCGAGTGATCCACAACCGACGAAAATCCCTTTTTTTCCTATCTCTATCGCGATGAGCCGAACCCAAAGCTCGTATTTTCTGTTGAGTAATTGTTCGAGTAAGTCTTGAATGAGCCCCGCGAAAGCTTGATGCAAATAAACGAATTTTTGTTCTACGTCTCCGAGCTACATATCCTCGTCTAATTCTGGTCATTGAATAAATGAAACTTTGATGAATAACTAATTGATTTCCTTTCTTTCAGTTATTCTTTTCCCCTTCCCTAGTCGATTAATAACAAAATGGATTCTTCCAATTTATAAAATAAAAATTCCAATGGCTTTTGCTACTCTAACCTTCCCGACCACACTTTTTTCCTTTTTTCTAGACATTGGAAATCCAATTTGTTATATTATAAAAAAAAAAAAAAGTAGCATAGGTATAGTAAATATAAATAGATAAAGAAGTTGTGGGTTCCATCGTCTCTATGGTTACTTCTTAAACGGTGAGGTCCTCTCTATACACCGGAGCCCCTTCCTTCATTTAATCGTTGGTAACTTGTACAGTTACCACTCTTTGGCTCTACCCATGAATTTTCTAGTAATAGGTTTTTCATAACGAGATAGACCTTATACAGTAACGGTATTTGATTATGAAGATTGGCGGGGTAGCTGACCTTGTTAGTCCGTTCGTTCTTGCAAGAGTAGAAACATAACCTTTCTCTTTTTTTTTAATAGGATTTCCCCCCGCTTAATGGATAACTATTTGTTACCAACGGGGAATTCTTTCTCACCTTAAATTGAAACTTGAGGTGATTGAATTTGTGCCAATGGAAACCATAAATTTCATACACAATAGAAAGATATGATAGATCTATCTTTTTTAGATAGTGAATGCATTTCTTATTTTCTATCCGATTCACTGGTACTGATCATTGATACTGGAAAATTTGTTTTCTTTCTTTTATTTTGTCTCAGCCCGGATTTAAACGAGTCGCACATACACCCTTGTACATGTTCCTCGGCGCTGAGGGCATCCCCCAAGAGCGGGGGATTTCGTGACGTTTCTGATTGGCTGTCTCGGTTTTCTAATAAGTTGTTTAATAGTTGGCATGCGGAATTTTCTATTATGGGCTGGTTTAGATCGATCCTAACCGGATGATTATGAATTTCTTCTATTTATATTTAATAGATTAAATAGAATATTAAAGCCTTAAGAAGATACAATCTTAAATCGTGTATTTGTGTGAAATCACTGCTATTTTTTATCCAACCGCTACAAGATCAACAATTCCATGAGCTTGGGCTTCTGTTGCTGACATAAAAACATCTCTTTCCATGTCTTCGGATACAACCCATAAGGGCTTGCCCGTTCTTTGTGCATAAACCCTTGTAAGGATTTCGCGCAGTTTCAGTAGTTCTTCCGCTTCCAAGATAACTTCTCCCGTTTGTGCCTCATAAAAACCGGCAATAGGTTGATGGATCATTACCCTGATGATATATTATAACATAATAAGAGGTTCCTCTATCTCGCACGATTAGGTCAGGGGAAGAAAGAGATAAAGAATAATAAAAAGATAGAATTGAACAACCGTACGGGCATCCTTTTTGCATTGCATACGGCTCGACAATGGAATTCGCTTTTTTACCTTTCATCAAAGAAAGAGAAATAATGGGGTCTATTATCCCCAGATCGCTAAATGATCCAATTACCACCCTTCTTTTTTTGTAGTAGTTCAAAAATACTATGATGGCCCCGTTGCTTTATATATTTATTTCGTTTGTGATTCAGCAATCCCAAAGTTTCTTTGTTTTTTTTTTTTTTTTCAAATAAAAAAAAAAAGAAAAAAAGAATCTTCTTTTTGTTTTTATTTTGTACTCTTTCATAACATAAATATTGTTAATAACCTTAACCCTCCGGTGTGAAAAAAGTTTGTGACGCTCCAATAGGCCGACGATAGGTAAGATAAACTCGGAATACCTCTCCTTTATCTCATACTACTCCTTCGATACATAATCGAATATTTTGAAAAAAAAAACAATAAGAATTTTCATATCGAATTCGAAGTGCCATGCTATTATTACTTAATATTAATAATTCATATGTGGCGAAGGCATAGTCTTCTTTTTTCTCTCAAATAAAAAACTCATTGGCGCCAAGCGTGAGGGAATGCTAGACGTTTCGTAATTTTTCCTCCGACCAGGATAAAAGAACCCATTGAGGCGGCCAACCCCATGCATATTGTCTGTACATCTGGTCGCACAAATTGCATAGTATCATAAATAGCTATTCCGGGTATTACCCATCCGCCAGGGGAGTTTATAAATAAATACAAATCCTTGGTCTCATTCTCTATACTGAGATATACCATAAGAGCAATAAGTTGATTCGAGATCTCGCTATCAACCATTTGGCCTAAAAAAAGTAATCTTTCTCGATAAAGTCGGTTGATTAGGATAAAATTGTATTCCTTCGGAGCCGTACAGGCATCTTTTGATGCATACGGTTCAACAAAACTTGCGAAAAAAAAATCAATGTATAGCTCCCAGCCCCCTTCTTTTTTCCCAGCGGGCTCTTTCTATCGAAGGGGCTTTTCTTCCATTTTTCAAGAACGACAAGTTTGGCCGGTTTTCCGGTACCTTATAATATTATAATATAAAAAAGCAATTCACTAAACCTATCGAACTAACTTTTCATTGACGTATTTTTTCATCGAGATCCAATCCAAAAATCACGATGTCATTTTCTTGTTCCTGAATGGGCTTCTTCAATTTTTTTAGGTTTATGCTCTACCCCGAGTAAGGATCCGCCCGATTTTTATTTGCACATATAGGACAAATGACCCCCCAATACCACGTCTCCTTTTTGCTACGACCCCCCTTTTTTTTTTAATTCATTTCATTTCTTTCATGTCTTCCGCCAAATATTCGACGTATTCATCGCATTTCTTATTCCGTTGATTAACATTTTGAGATCACTCCTATTTTCGAATAAATTTCGAAATGGAATCGTTTATGATATCTATGATATCAGTAATAATCAGAGATATATTACCAATTGGGTTTTTCTAAACGGAGCCTGGATACCTCAGTTTATTGGTCCCAGCCAAGACGACCATAAAATTTTTTTTATTGCTAATATTAATCTGGATACCTCCTCACAAAATGGATCTAATTGCACTTCATTGCATTTCACGCTACAAATTTTTGATAATTCAATCAATTTTTTTTGGGCGAAACAGAGGATATCTCGATCGGGGGAGAGAATGGGGAAATCCCATACGACCCAATAGATCTGCCAAGTCGCACTATATGTCAATCCAAGATGGATTCTTGTCTCCGCGACCTCTAAAAGGTATTTTTGGAACACCAATAGGCATAAAATGAAAGAAAAAAGGAATTAAGTACTCTAGTTCACTTTGATGTGGAAGCGTAATAATGGGCTTTGTGCCTTAATAATATTGGCCTTTATCATAATCATATTTTATACATAGATTGAATAAGTTCATAAAATAAAGGAAAATTCTTACGAATAGGTCCTTTGGATGATGACCAAATCTCGATGCATTCGCTCATAGAAAAGGGAATCTACCCCCATTGCGTATTGGTACTTATCGAGTATAGAATAGATCTGCTTCTCTTTTTTCCTACGAACCTAATTTTTCCATTATTAGTAAAAGATATTACTAAAAGAATAGAACAAGTATTAATACTTTTTTCGAGATAATCCACTGAAAAAAAAAAGGGGGTGTAAATAGCAGAGGTTTTTTTTAATGCAATAAAGTTACATAGTGTCTATTTTTTATAATATAAGGGGTAGTCCCATGGGTTTGCCTTGGTATCGTGTTCATACTGTTGTATTGAATGATCCTGGTCGTTTGCTTTCTGTCCATATAATGCATACAGCTCTGGTTGCTGGTTGGGCTGGTTCAATGGCTCTATATGAATTAGCAGTTTTTGATCCCTCCGATCCTGTTCTTGATCCAATGTGGAGACAAGGCATGTTCGTTATACCCTTCATGACTCGTTTAGGAATAACTAATTCATGGGGCGGTTGGAGTATTACAGGAGGGACGATAACGAATCCGGGTATTTGGAGTTACGAAGGTGTAGCCGGGGCGCATATTGTGTTTTCTGGCTTGTGCTTCTTGGCAGCTATCTGGCATTGGGTGTATTGGGATCTAGAAATATTTGGTGATGAACGTACAGGAAAGCCTTCTTTGGATTTGCCTAAGATCTTTGGAATTCATTTATTTCTTTCAGGAGTGGCTTGCTTTGGTTTTGGGGCATTTCATGTAACCGGATTGTATGGTCCTGGAATATGGGTGTCCGACCCCTATGGACTAACTGGCAAGGTACAATCTGTAAATCCAGCGTGGGGTGTGGAAGGTTTTGATCCTTTTGTTCCAGGAGGAATAGCCTCTCATCATATTGCAGCAGGTACATTGGGCATCTTAGCGGGGTTATTCCATCTTAGTGTCCGCCCACCTCAACGTCTATACAAAGGATTACGTATGGGGAATATTGAAACCGTCCTTTCCAGCAGCATCGCTGCTGTCTTTTTTGCAGCTTTTGTTGTTGCTGGAACTATGTGGTATGGTTCAGCAACTACCCCCATTGAATTATTTGGTCCCACCCGTTATCAATGGGATCAGGGATACTTTCAGCAAGAAATATATCGAAGAGTTAGTGCTGGACTATCCGAAAATCAAAGTTTCTCAGAAGCTTGGTCTAAAATTCCTGAAAAATTAGCTTTTTATGATTACATCGGAAATAATCCGGCGAAAGGGGGATTATTCAGAGCGGGTTCAATGGATAACGGGGATGGAATAGCAGTTGGGTGGTTAGGACACCCTGTCTTTAGAGATAAAGAAGGGCGTGAACTTTTTGTACGTCGTATGCCGACTTTTTTTGAAACATTTCCAGTTGTTTTGGTAGACGGAGATGGGATTGTTAGAGCCGATGTTCCTTTTAGAAGGGCAGAATCGAAGTATAGTGTCGAACAAGTAGGTGTAACTGTTGAATTCTATGGTGGCGAACTGAACGGAGTGAGTTATAGTGATCCTGCTACTGTGAAAAAATATGCTAGACGTGCTCAATTGGGTGAAATTTTTGAATTAGATCGTGCTACTTTGAAATCCGATGGTGTTTTTCGTAGCAGTCCAAGGGGTTGGTTTACTTTTGGACACGCTTCGTTTGCTCTGCTTTTCTTTTTTGGACACATTTGGCATGGTGCTAGAACCTTGTTCAGAGATGTTTTTGCTGGTATTGACCCGGATTTGGATGCTCAAGTGGAATTTGGAGCATTCCAAAAACTTGGAGACCCAACTACAAGAAGACAAGTAATCTGATGTAACATTGCTCTGCTGCTTTTAGCTTCTATTTTGATTTTTTATTTTCAAAATTTAAAATTTTAAATAAAGTAAAAGTACTGGAGAAATTTGTATTTAAATTGCCACTTTTTTTTTTTCTTTAATCCGGGAGATGATACCAAATAAACAGGTATGGAAGCTATAATTGTAAACCACGATCGGATTTATGGAAGCATTGGTTTATACATTCCTCTTAGTCTCGACTCTAGGGATCATTTTTTTCGCTATCTTTTTTCGAGAACCACCTAAAGTTCCAACTAAAAAAATGAAATGATTTTTCATTATCTCAATTGAAGTAATGGGCCTCCCCATATTGGGAGGCCCATTACTTCAGCTAGTCCCCGTGTTCCTCGAATGGATCTCTTAGTTGTTGAGAGGGTTGCCCAAAAGCGGTATATAAGGCGTACCCAGTAAAACTTACAAGTAAACCCGATATAGAGATGGCGACTAGAGTTGCAGTTTCCATTATTATGTAATTTCAAGACCACAATGGATCTACGATAAGATCGTTTATTTACAACGGAATGGTATACAAAGTCAACAGATCTCAATGAATACAAAATAGGATTTATGGCTGCACAAACTGTTGAGGGTAGTTCTAGACCTCGTCCAAGACGAACTGCTGTAGGGGATTTATTGAAACCATTGAATTCGGAATATGGTAAAGTAGCTCCTGGATGGGGAACTACTCCTTTGATGGGTGTTGCAATGGCTCTATTTGCGATATTCCTATCTATTATTTTGGAGATTTATAATTCTTCCGTTTTACTGGACGGAATTTCACTAAATTAGATTCACAAGAACCACAAAATTTAAATTCGAGCTTTTAAATAAGCATTTAGGTCTCGTATTTTAATTTTTATTTTAGTTGATTGGTAGTTCGACCGCGAAATTTTTTTGTTTCTGTATTTCCGGAATATGAGTGTGTGACTTGTTCTAATTGATCCTATTGATAGTACAGGGAATGGATCTGTCGTCTTGATAGAGATGGTTTGACTCCGTCGGATATGCATTCGAGTATCTGGAGCACGGAATATATGAAAGAGATCCCATCCCAAAGCGGTCGAACTATGATTCATACTTAATATTCAGACCTCGTGGCCGGATTCAAAAAATTTTTCCAAAGAATAAAAGTTAGAAATTCGAAATTGAAATTTTTTTTTTTTCAAATTCCCCATTTCCGTCTTGATTTTGCTCAAAGGACAAGCCTTTCTTTGGATTTTTAATCATTCTATTTATATCTATTCTACTCGTTGAATAAATGATGAGCCAATGGTTCTTACTCAGGGAATCTTTGGACTTAGTTTGAAGGTTTTATTGAATCGTTGTGGTTCTGGTATGAATCTGAGGTTTCAATTGATTCATAGGGTCTTAACAAGAAAATTCCTAGCAATAATAAAGAAAAATAAAAGTAAAGCTGCATTACATACAAATAAAAATAACAAATCAAAGAAAACAAAATAGGTAAATAGAAGATTCAAGAGGCCTGTAACGATCAACATAAAGACAAGCGAGTCAACTTGATTTTTTGGCATTCTAATTATAACCACAAAGAATAGCTTTCTTATTTTTATTCTTTCGTATCTTTAGATAAGATTGAATCAAAAGATTAAGAATAAGAAGTTTCCAATTTTCTATTCCATACCCCTTTCAACTAGTATTAGAGTGTTTTTTTTTTTGTTTGAGCCGTACGAGATGAAATTCTCATATACGGTTCTCAGAGGGGGAGTCCCCTTGGTTTACCTATCTCAATAAAGTCTACGATTGGTTCGAAGAGCGGCTCGAGATTCAGGCGATTGCAGATGATATAACTAGTAAATACGTTCCTCCTCATGTCAACATATTTTATTGTCTAGGAGGAATTACACTTACTTGTTTTTTAGTACAAGTAGCTACAGGGTTTGCTATGACTTTTTACTACCGTCCGACCGTTACTGAGGCTTTTGCTTCTGTTCAATACATAATGACAGAAGCAAACTTCGGTTGGTTAATCCGATCAGTTCATCGATGGTCGGCAAGTATGATGGTCCTAATGATAATCCTGCACGTATTTCGTGTGTATCTCACCGGTGGTTTTAAAAAACCTCGCGAATTGACTTGGGTTACTGGTGTGGTTCTGGCCGTATTGACCGCATCTTTTGGTGTAACAGGTTATTCTTTACCTTGGGACCAAATTGGATATTGGGCAGTAAAAATTGTAACAGGTGTACCAGAAGCGATTCCTGTAATAGGATCGTCTTTGGTAGAGTTATTACGCGGAAGTGCTAGTGTGGGACAGTCCACTTTAACTCGTTTTTATAGTTTACACACTTTTGTATTACCTCTTCTTACTGCCGTATTTATGTTAATGCATTTCCTAATGATACGTAAGCAAGGCATTTCTGGCCCTTTATAAAATTATAAAAAATCTAGATCATAGCGATTTGTAATCAATTCTTTATCCTCTTGCTTGGAGGAGGAACAATAATATTTCATTGCTACAAATATGGATTATTGGAAAAGAATAAGACATGTATTTGGAAATTTCCCCTCAACTCCATAATATTATTTGACATGAATGAAGAGTTGAAGGGAATTCTCCGAAGAGAAAATGGATTATGGGAGTGTGTGACTTGAACTATTGATTGGGCCGTGCAGAAATATACCTTTAATCTGCTACATTGGAATTCATAACCAAATGTTTCTTTGTTCCAACCGCCGCCCGATAGAGAGGGTAGGCGGGTTCAAGTGAAAAGAATCTTTTCTATGATCAGA